AAACTTTGATTGGAATATGGAATAGATTTACAATAACTCTTAAATTTTTCATATATATATTATAATGGATTCGGGCCGCGATTAATCAATCGTTTACTATGTCAGTATGTATATATACGTATATAGGGCGGGCATCCTCTCCGTAATTTTGATAGAAGAATTCCGGCTACCAGCGCAACGTAATCAACTTCATTCGTTAGAACAGCTTCCATTGAGTCTCTGCACCTATCTTTTTTTATTGTAGTTTTATATTATAAAAACTATAAATTAAACCCTTTTTTCTCAAAATAAAGATTTGGCTCAGGATTGCCCATTTTTAATTCCGGGGTTTCTCTGAATTTGGAAGTTATCACTTAGCAAGTTTCCATACCAAGGCTCAATTTAATCAAGTCCGTAGCGTCTACCGATTTCGCCATATCCCCTTTTGCGACAGGATCCAGTTGTAATTCTATTCAATTCCTTTATTTATTTTATTTATCTTGGAATCAAATCATTGCGTTGAATTTATTAGATAATGATTCTTATATCTAAAAGTGTATGCCACTATTTTTTTGCCATTCTCTATCATTTCCATTGTATTGAATGAACCCTAATTTGTTCCAATCGGACATGATTCTATCATTGATGTGCCTCCAATTCAATATGAATAGATATATCCTACCTCTAGAATCTCTCCTCCCTTCATTTTCACTTTAAAAGCGCAATTTGTAATACTGGAAGGATCGATACTCATTACTTATTATTTTTTTTTTTTTTTTTCGCCCTATCTTCTCTGAATGACAACAAAGGAATGTCTTAATTATAATTTTAATTGTATCTTTATAATAATAATATCTTTAATTCTTATCTTAGAATGGATTCACTATCATTATATAATATAATTAATTATATAATTTATTTAGAAATAATTAATAATTACTTAGCATAATTTGGTATAACTGTTCTAAGAAATAATTAGACTTTTCTAAAATATAATATCAAATTGAATTTGATATTATATTCTTAATAAAGTAATAATTATGGAAATATTATGTATTTTTAAGTATTATTATTAAGTAATTATTAATACTATGAATTAAAATTTTAAAAATAATAAATATTAATTAAAATAAATTAATAGCTAATATATTAAATCTGGTAGTTTCCGGACTCCCTATTCACTATTTCTATTTCTGCTATGTGAGCCCGCTTAGCTCAGAGGTTAGAGCATCGCATTTGTAATGCGATGGTCATCGGTTCGATTCCGATAGCCGGCTTTTATCTATCTATTTTTTCATGATTGATAATATCTTCTCCCCCCTTTCTTCAAATATCGGTCGCTGATCTATTATGTCGTGTTAACTTGCAACTATGAATAAAAAATAGATTGGAATGGAGCAATTAGATCTATACAGAACAAATCATAAAACAGAGACTTAACTTCTTTACTATCATATACAAAAAATATAGATATTGATACAATGCATTTCATTCTATTTTCATTCTACTTTAGTATTGTATACTTCAGTAGATTTAGCCTTGCTTTGTTTATCCTTTAGTTTAGTCTTAATTTAGATTTTTCTTTAAATTTTTCAATAAAAAAAAAGGAGTTTTATGTCTCGTTACCGAGGGCCTCGTTTCAAAAAAATACGCCGTCTGGGGGCTTTACCAGGATTAACTAGTAAAAGGCCTAGATCTGGAAGTGATCTTAAAAACCAATTGCGTTCTGGGAAAAAATCGCAATATCGTATTCGTCTAGAAGAAAAACAGAAATTGCGTTTTCATTATGGTCTGACAGAACGACAATTACTTAGATATGTGCATATCGCTGGAAAAGTCAAAGGGTCAACAGGTCAGGTTTTACTACAGCTACTTGAGATGCGTTTGGATAACATCCTTTTTCAATTAGGTATGGCTTCAACCATTCCTGGAGCCAGACAATTAGTTAACCATAGACATATTTTAGTTAATGGTCGTCTAGTAGATATACCAAGTTATCGTTGCAAACCCCGAGATATTATTACTACGAAGGATAAACAAAGATCGAAATCTCTGATTCAAAATTATATTGCTTCATCGCTCCGAGAGGAATTGCCAAAACATTTGACTATTGACTTATTCCAATATGAAGGATTAGTAAATCAAATAATAGATAGTAAGTGGATTGGTTTGAAAATAAATGAGTTGTTAGTCGTAGAATATTATTCCCGTCAGACTTGAACCTAATGAAAATAACAAGAAAGGTTCAGACAATTTGACTTTATACCATACCCTTCTTTTGTCGAAGGAAATAGATTTAAGAGCCTTGATCCACATTTTTTTTCTTATTCACGTATCACAAATGGATCGGCAGTAGGATTTTTTTTGCTTTTCCCATATTTCTATTTTACGTACCACAGTAATGTAATTAGGAATAGAGAATCTCTATCAAATCAAATAAAGTTCTTACTTACTGTTGGAATAATGCTATCAATTGTTATTTGAATTTGATTTGATACATTGTGATCAATAACGTTGGTGACTCGATAGAAACGGAAAGAGAGGGATTCGAACCCTCGGTAAACAAAAGCCTACATAGCAGTTCCAATGCTACGCCTTGAACCACTCGGCCATCTCTCCTACATAATCATAATCTTATTATTGACCAGAAACCGAGTGAACGGGTAGGACCCATTACTGGTTACATAGGAATAAAAGATTCCTTTCAAATTTCATATTTCTCAACACCAATTTACTTAATGGATTTTTATATTTCAATTGTATGACGCATACGCATTATGCAAACAAAAGAGTATGGTTACTCTCCTCTATTTTATCATGGAATTATTATTCCATTCTTTATTTTTCCTCTTTTGATTATAACCAAATTAAAACTTTTCGAGTTACCAGAATCTATAGTAAAATAAAGTCCTTGGTTAGTCAACTTAGAGAAAATCGTAAAAGTTCCGTTTATCAGTATACTACTTAATTTGTAGGAAATCCAATCTCATTCAAATATTTCATATCTCATCCCCCCTTGGGCACAATTTGAGCGAAATATCCACATCTTTTTTTAGAATTAGTCTATTTTTATGATATTTCGTACTACTGTACAATTTGGATAATTTTCCTTTGGGAAAATGAGAAGAATTATAGAATGGATTGTTAATTATGCCTAGATCCCGGATAAATGGAAATTTTATTGATAAGACTTCTTCAATTGTAGCCAATATCTTATTACGAATAATTCCGACAACTTCAGGGGAAAAAAAGGCATTTACCTATTACAGAGATGGTGCGATTTGATTTTTTTCTTGCTTTTTTAGACCTTAATTCTGAATCTCAGAGAGAGAAGCGTGGTTCGGGATAGAAAGAAACAAATTTTTTTTTAAACCAACGCTTGGTGAAGGTGAAGTTTAAAGATAGAACAATTCCTTCTGTCGTGTATCCTCGATTGATACGGCTTCAGATGCTTTAATTATCGATTTTAGTATTGAGCGAAAGGTTACACCTATAGGTTCTGGATTGCGGGTCAATACTACGCCACTAGTACCAATGGGCGGCATAGAGGAAGAAGCACTACTCTACGGAATCAACAACACGAAAACTTTGTTATATTATAAATTACCCCTTCTCGGTATTGGGACTAATAAGAAAAGAAAGAATGAATGGTTGGGACAACAAACATCCATCTCGTTTGTACTTTGGATACCCATATAACCATCAAAGATTGTTGAAGTGACTGATTCCTGGAAATAGAAGGCGTTGTGAACAAAGAAATTGTTGGAGTGACTATTTCCATCTAGCACTAATACAATTGGTGTTAAGAAAAGACCTCTTTCGGGAAGGCTGGCTAGAAATTTCTTGTAAAAATACTAGCCTCCATCAGTTCATAATGAGAATAGTGAAATCTTGATTCCAGAGATTATGTCCCTTAGTACTATGCACAGAGGGGAGGAGCCGTATGAGATAAAAATCTCATGTACGGTTCTGGAACGGAGATTCTTTGATATAGAATGAACGGCCGTAACGGATGTCGGCTCAATCCGAAGGAAATTATGCGGAAGCTTTACAAAATTATTATGAAGCTACGCGACCAGAAATTGATCCCTATGATCGAAGTTATATACTCTATAATATAGGCCTTATACACACAAGCAACGGAGAGCATACGAAGGCTTTGGAATATTATTTCCGGGCACTAGAACGAAACCCATTCTTACCACAAGCTTTTAATAATATGGCTGTGATCTGTCATTACGTGCGACTATCTCCATTATAGAAAAAAGATAAAGGCTAGTAAATACTAGAATAAAATAGGCTTTCTACATATGTATCGTCCAAAGCAACGATTTTTATCAGCTGTAGCAAGGAAAAATACTTCAAATATAAATGAATAAGTACGCTTATATATTCTATGGATAAAGGATCGAATTGATAGAGAAAGCACCGTAAAGATCAATTAGCAAGTTATTAGGTCGATACAGTTAAGAACTGCTTACTTATGTCATAATATGAGATATAAAGTTAGGAATCTACTTATGTAATAGAGTCGATCCACTAAGGTATTGAGCAGCGGTGTAGCATCAGATCCCAAAGATAGTAAGTTCTTTTTTCTTACGGAGGAAAGTCTTTTTCAAAAATTCTATATGAATTTCATATATGAGATGAAACCGAGATAGTTACCTTTCAGAAAATCCTAATGATATAGGGGGAGTTAATTCTTATGAAGGTAGGAGAAAAGATAAAACTGATTATTGATCAAAATTAGAGTTTGAAACTTATGTAATTAACTTAACTTCGTCTGGTTAACCCAAGAAAACTGGGATAGGTTTATGAAAAATCTAATTCAGTTAGCATAGGGTAGATTAAAAAGATGGGACACAAAAAGAGTCGATTGCTGAGCCGTATGAGGCAGGAAACTCTCAAGTACGGTTCTAAGGGAAGGAATTTAACCACCTATTCCGACCGGGGAGAACAGGCCATTCTACAGGGTGATTCTGAAATTGCAGAGGCTTGGTTCGATCAAGCTGCTGAGTATT